GTCCACATAGCTTACCACCAAAGCATGGCACTGAAGCTGCCAAGACGGCACACGAGCATGCCTGCGGACAAAAGACTTAGTCCTAACCTTACAGTTGGTTTTTGCTAGACATATACATGCAAGTATCCGCGCCCCAGTGTAAATGCCCTCAACAGCCCCCCCCAGGCCTTAAGGAGCGGGTATCAGGCACACCCAAGCAGTAGCCCAAGACGCCTTGCTAAGCCACGCCCCCACGGGTATTCAGCAGTAGTTAACATTAAGCAATGAGTGCAAACTCGACTTAGTCATAGCAAGCCTCCACCCAAGGGTCGGTAAATCTTGTGCCAGCCACCGCGGTCATACAAGAGACCCAAATCAACTGTCCTATTAAGCGGCGTAAAGAGTGGTAAAATGCCTATCCTACCTAACTAAGATCAAAATGCAGCTAAGCTGTCGCAAGCACAAGATGCACCTAAACACACCATCAAGATGATCTTAGGAACTAGCGATTGATTTGAACCCACGAAAGCCAGGGCCCAAACTGGGATTAGATACCCCACTATGCCTGGCCCTAAATCTTGATACTTACCCTACCAAAGTATCCGCCAGAGAACTACGAGCACAAACGCTTAAAACTCTAAGGACTTGGCGGTGCCCTAAACCCACCTAGAGGAGCCTGTTCTGTAATCGATGATCCACGATCAACCCAACCGCCCCTTGCCAAGCACAGCCTACATACCGCCGTCGCCAGCCCACCTCGAATGAGAGCACAACAGTGGACGCAACAGCACCCCGCTAATAAGACAGGTCAAGGTATAGCCCATGGGACGGAAGAAATGGGCTACATTCCCTATACATAGGGCAGTACGGAAAGAAGTATGAAACTACTTCTAGAAGGAGGATTTAGCAGTAAAGCGGGACAATAGAGCCTACTTTAAACCGGCCCTAGGGCACGTACATACCGCCCGTCACCCTCCTCATAGGCCACATCCCCATATAACTAATACCACGTAAATGCCAAAGATGAGGTAAGTCGTAACAAGGTAAGTGTACCGGAAGGTGTACTTAGAATACTCAAGACGTAGCTATAATCCCAAAGCACTCAGCTTACACCTGAAAGATATCTGCTAAACCAGGTCGTCTTGAAGCCTTCCTCTAGCTCAACCGCCCGAACAGCGCAAAACTAAACAACCCCACTAGTTAGACTTAAACCAAAACATTCTCTAGTCCTAGTATAGGCGATAGAAAAGACACTTAGACGCGATAGAGACCAGTACCGTAAGGGAAAGATGAAATAATAGTGAAAACTAAAGCAAGAGACAGCAAAGACTAACCCTTGTACCTTTTGCATCATGATTTAGCAAGAACAACCAAGCAAAGTGAACTGAAGTTTGCCATCCCGAAACCCAAGCGAGCTACTTGCGAGCAGCTATTAGAGCGAACCCGTCTCTGTTGCAAAAGAGTGGGACGACTTGTCAGTAGAGGTGAAAAGCCAACCGAGCTGGGTGATAGCTGGTTACCTGTGAAATGAATCTAAGTTCTCCCTTAATCCTCCCTACCGGACAACACCCAAAACCACAATGAGATGATTAAGAGTTATTTAATGGAGGTACAGCTCCATTAAAAAAGGACACAACCTCGACTAGTGGATAAATCTAACCGCCAACCTTACTGTGGGCCTTAAAGCAGCCATCAACGAAGAGTGCGTCAAAGCTCCCGACTCAAAAATACCAAAACAAGATGAATCCCTTACCACAAACAGGTCAACCTATGAATATAGGAGAATTAATGCTAAAATAAGTAACTTGGGGCCACACCCACCCCTCTAGCGGCGCAAGCTTACATGAAAACATTATTAACAGACCCAGACATATACAAAAACTCCTACAAGACCCGGTATAGACTAACCCTGTTAACCCGACTCAGGAGCGCCCATAAGAGCGATTAAAATCTGTGAAAGGAACTCGGCAAAACCACAAGGCCCGACTGTTTACCAAAAACATAGCCTTCAGCAAACAAACAAGTATTGAAGGTGATGCCTGCCCAGTGACCTAGGTTAAACGGCCGCGGTATCCTAACCGTGCAAAGGTAGCGCAATCAATTGTCCCATAAATCGAGACTTGTATGAATGGCTAAACGAGGTCTTAACTGTCTCTCACAGATAATCAGTGAAATTGATCTCCCCGTGCAAAAGCGGGGATGTGAACATAAGACGAGAAGACCCTGTGGAACTTAAAAATCAACGGCCACCGCGAATCTAAGACTAAACCCATCGGGACCACAAACATCGCAGAGCATGGCCGACATTTTTCGGTTGGGGCGACCTTGGAGAACAACAGATCCTCCAAAAACAAGACCACACCTCTTTACTTAGAGCCACCCCTCAAAGTGCTAATAGTGACCAGACCCAATATAATTGATTAATGGACCAAGCTACCCCAGGGATAACAGCGCAATCCCCCTCAAGAGCCCCTATCGACAGGGGGGTTTACGACCTCGATGTTGGATCAGGACATCCTAATGGTGCAGCCGCTATTAAGGGTTCGTTTGTTCAACGATTAATAGTCCTACGTGATCTGAGTTCAGACCGGAGCAATCCAGGTCGGTTTCTATCTATGAACTACTCTCCCCAGTACGAAAGGACAGGGAAAGTAAGGCCAATACCACAAGCACGCCTTCCCTCTAAATAGTGAAACCAACTCAACTATGAAGAGGACTCCCCCCACCACCCCAATCCTAGAAAAGGATCAGCTAGAGTGGCAGAGCCCGGCAAATGCAAAAGGCTTAAGCCCTTTACCCAGAGGTTCAAATCCTCTCCCTAGCTGCACATGCCACAAACAACAATAGTAAGCTACCTCATTATAGCCCTATTATACATCATCCCAATCTTAATCGCCGTGGCTTTCTTGACTCTGGTGGAACGAAAAATTCTAAGCTACATACAGTCCCGTAAAGGCCCCAACATTGTGGGGCCTTTTGGCCTGCTCCAACCAATTGCAGACGGAATCAAACTATTCATTAAAGAGCCCATTCGACCCTCCACCTCCTCACCACTCCTCTTCATCATAATGCCCATACTGGCCCTCCTCCTAGCCCTTACCGCCTGAGTGCCCCTCCCCCTCCCATTCTCTCTAGTTGACCTAAACCTTGGAGTCCTCTTTATAGTGGCCATGTCAAGCCTGGCCGTCTACTCAATCCTGTGGTCAGGCTGGGCCTCAAACTCAAAATACGCACTAATCGGAGCCCTACGGGCAGTCGCACAAACCATCTCGTATGAAGTGACACTAGCACTCATCCTACTGTCAGTGATCATACTAACCGGAAACTACACACTCAGCACCTTCGCCATCGCACAGGAACCCCTTTACCTCATCTTCTCCTCATGACCCCTGGCAATAATGTGATATGTATCCACCCTAGCAGAAACGAACCGAGCCCCATTTGACCTGACAGAGGGCGAGTCCGAACTGGTCTCAGGGTTTAACGTTGAATATGCCGCAGGACCCTTCGCCCTATTTTTCCTAGCCGAATATGCCAATATCATACTAATAAACACACTTACGGCCATCATCTTCCTAAACCCAAGCGCCCTAGGGCCCCCCACAGAACTATTCCCCATCATTCTAGCCACAAAAGTCCTCCTACTATCCTCCGGCTTCCTATGAGTCCGAGCCTCCTACCCCCGATTCCGATACGACCAGTTAATGCACCTCCTATGAAAAAACTTCTTACCCCTCACTCTAGCTCTATGCCTCTGACACACTAGCCTACCCATCTCCTACGCAGGCCTACCTCCTTCCATAAGGAAATGTGCCTGAACTCAAAGGGTCACTATGATAAAGTGAACATAGAGGTACAACAGCCCTCTCATTTCCTATTGACCTTAGAAAAGTAGGAATTGAACCTACACAGAAGAGATCAAAACTCTCCATACTTCCCTTATATTATTTTCTAGTAGGGTCAGCTAATTAAGCTACCGGGCCCATACCCCGGAAATGATGGTTCAACCCCCTCCTCTACTAATGAACCCCCATGCAACCCCAGTCCTAGTCCTTAGCCTCGCACTGGGCACAACAATCACAATCTCTAGCAACCACTGAGTCCTAGCCTGAACCGGACTAGAAATTAACACACTAGCCATTATCCCCCTAATCTCCAAGTCCCACCACCCACGAGCAGTAGAAGCCGCAACAAAGTACTTCCTGACACAAGCAGCTGCCTCCGCCCTAGTATTATTCTCTAGCATAACCAACGCCTGAGCCACCGGCCAGTGAGATATCACACAACTTAACCACCCGACCTCATGCCTGCTGCTCACAGCAGCAATCGCAATCAAACTAGGCCTAGTCCCATTTCACTTCTGATTCCCAGAAGTCCTACAAGGATCCCCCCTAATAACAGCCCTCCTACTCTCAACCCTCATAAAATTTCCCCCACTGACCCTCCTCCTAATGACATCCAAATCTCTCAACCCAGCCCTACTTACCACAATAGCCCTAGCTTCAGCAGCATTAGGAGGCTGAATAGGACTTAATCAAACACAAACGCGCAAAATCCTAGCCTTCTCATCCATCTCTCACCTGGGCTGAATCGCCATCATTCTAGTCTACAGCCCCAAGCTAGCACTACTCACCTTCTACCTTTATGCAATCATGACATCAGCCGTATTCATAGCCCTGAACAAGATCAAAGCTCTCAACATGTCTATAGTTCTAACCTCATGAACAAAAACCCCAGTACTAAACGCCACCCTGATACTAGTACTGCTGTCCCTAGCAGGCCTCCCCCCGCTAACAGGGTTCATGCCAAAATGACTCATCATCCAAGAACTAACTAAGCAGGAAATAACCCCCGCAGCCATAGCAATTGCCATACTATCCCTACTTAGCCTATTCTTCTACCTGCGCCTTGCATATCACTCAACAATCACCCTCCCACCGAACTCATCTAACCACATGAAACAGTGGTACACTAGCAAACCTCCAAGCACGCCCACCGCAATCCTAGCCTCACTATCAATCCTCCTACTCCCCCTCTCCCCCATAGTCCACGCTATTGTCTAGAAACTTAGGATAACACCCCCTTAAACCGAAGGCCTTCAAAGCCTTAAATAAGAGTTAAACCCTCTTAGTTTCTGCACTAAGGCCAACAGGACACTAACCTGTATCTCCTGGATGCAAACCAGGTGCTTTAATTAAGCTAAAGCCTTACTAGACAGACGGGCTTCGATCCCGTAAAACTTTAGTTAACAGCTAAACGCCCAAACCTACTGGCCTCTGCCTAAGGCCCCGGCACACTCTCGTGCACATCGATGAGCTTGCAACTCAACATGAACTTCACCACGGAGCCGATAAGAAGAGGAATTGAACCTCTGTAAAAAGGACTACAGCCTAACGCTTTAACACTCAGCCATCTTACCCGTGACTTTCATCAATCGATGACTATTCTCTACCAACCACAAAGACATCGGTACTCTATACCTTATCTTCGGGGCATGGGCCGGAATAATTGGCACAGCACTCAGCCTGCTAATCCGCGCAGAACTGGGCCAGCCAGGGACCCTCCTGGGCGACGACCAAATTTACAACGTGATCGTCACCGCCCACGCCTTCGTAATAATCTTCTTCATAGTAATGCCCATCATAATTGGGGGATTTGGCAACTGATTGGTCCCCCTAATAATCGGTGCCCCCGACATAGCATTCCCACGAATAAACAACATAAGCTTCTGACTCCTCCCACCGTCATTCCTCCTACTACTCGCCTCATCCACCGTGGAAGCTGGCGCTGGCACAGGTTGAACCGTGTACCCACCCCTAGCAGGCAATCTAGCCCACGCCGGAGCCTCAGTAGACCTGGCTATCTTCTCACTTCACCTAGCCGGAGTCTCCTCCATCCTCGGGGCCATTAACTTCATTACCACGGCCATCAACATAAAACCCCCCGCACTCTCACAATACCAAACCCCACTTTTCGTCTGATCGGTCCTAATTACCGCCATCCTACTCCTCCTATCACTCCCCGTCCTCGCCGCCGGCATCACAATACTATTAACCGACCGAAACCTAAACACCACATTCTTTGACCCTGCCGGAGGAGGAGACCCAATCCTGTACCAACACCTATTTTGATTCTTTGGCCACCCAGAAGTCTATATCTTAATTCTCCCAGGATTTGGGATTATCTCCCACGTAGTTACATACTACTCAGGCAAAAAAGAGCCCTTTGGCTACATAGGAATAGTCTGAGCCATGCTATCCATCGGCTTCCTAGGGTTCATCGTCTGAGCCCACCACATGTTCACCGTAGGAATGGACGTAGACACCCGGGCCTACTTCACATCCGCCACCATAATCATCGCTATCCCCACCGGAATTAAAGTCTTTAGCTGACTCGCCACTCTGCACGGAGGGACAATTAAATGGGATCCCCCAATACTCTGAGCTCTAGGGTTTATCTTCCTATTTACCATCGGGGGATTAACAGGGATCGTCCTTGCGAACTCCTCCCTAGACATCGCCCTACATGACACGTACTACGTAGTCGCCCACTTCCACTACGTACTATCCATGGGGGCCGTCTTTGCCATCCTAGCCGGATTCACTCACTGATTCCCCCTTCTCACGGGATTCACCCTGCACCAGACATGAGCAAAAGCCCACTTCGGGGTGATATTTACAGGAGTAAACCTAACATTCTTCCCCCAACACTTCCTAGGCCTAGCAGGAATACCCCGACGATACTCAGACTACCCTGATGCCTACACACTGTGAAACACCGTCTCCTCTATTGGGTCCCTAATCTCAATAGTAGCCGTAATCATACTAATATTCATCATCTGAGAGGCCTTCTCAGCCAAACGGAAAGTCCTACAGCCAGAATTAACCGCCACAAACATTGAATGAATCCACGGCTGCCCCCCTCCATACCACACTTTCGAGGAGCCAGCTTTCGTTCAAGTACAAGAAAGGAAGGAATCGAACCTCCATACACTGGTTTCAAGCCAGCTGCATTAGCCACTTATGCTTCTTTCTCATGAGACGTTAGTAAACCAATTACATAGCCTTGTCAAGGCTAAATCACAGGTGAAACCCCTGTACATCTCATGTGGCCAACCACTCCCAACTAGGATTCCAAGACGCCTCATCACCCATTATAGAAGAACTCGTTGAATTCCACGACCACGCTCTGATTGTTGCCTTAGCTATCTGCAGCCTAGTCCTGTACCTCTTAGCCCACATACTAATAGAAAAACTGTCATCCAATGCAGTAGACGCCCAAGAAGTAGAACTAATCTGGACAATCCTACCCGCCATCGTCCTAGTACTCCTTGCCCTCCCATCCCTACAAATCCTATACATAATAGACGAAATCGACGAACCGGACCTCACACTAAAAGCCATCGGCCATCAGTGGTACTGAAGCTACGAATACACAGACTTTAAGGACCTCTCATTCGACTCTTACATAATCCCCACCACAGACCTGCCAAATGGGCACTTCCGACTCCTAGAAGTTGACCACCGCGTAGTTGTGCCCATAGAATCACCAATCCGCGTAATTATTACTGCCGGAGATGTGCTTCACTCATGAGCAGTCCCAACGCTCGGAGTCAAAACAGATGCAATCCCAGGCCGATTGAACCAAACCTCGTTCATTACCACCCGACCTGGAGTTTTCTACGGCCAGTGCTCAGAAATCTGCGGAGCTAATCACAGCTACATACCCATCGTAGTAGAATCTACCCCACTCCCACATTTTGAAGCCTGATCATCCCTCCTATCATCATCCTAATCATTAAGAAGCTATGCAACAGCACTAGCCTTTTAAGCTAGCTAAAGAGGAATTACTCCCTCCTTAATGGTATGCCTCAACTCAACCCCGCACCATGATTCTCGATTATAGTCATAACTTGACTAACCCTCGCACTCTTAATCCAACCAAAACTACTAACCTTCACTCACAACAAACCCCCCATCAAAAAAACCATCACTACCACTAAACCCACACCATGAGCCTGACCATGAACCTAAGCTTCTTTGACCAATTCTCAAGCCCCTACCTGCTTGGCATCCCCCTAATCCTACTATCCCTGCTCTTCCCAGCCTTATTGTTCCCATCCCCAAGCAACCGATGAATCAACAACCGACTATCTACCATCCAACTATGACTCCTGCACCTAATCACAAAACAACTGATAATCCCGTTAAACAAAAACGGCCACAAATGAGCCCTTATACTAACATCACTAATAACCATACTCCTCACAATCAACCTCCTAGGACTTCTCCCATACACATTCACCCCAACCACCCAACTATCCATAAACATAGCCCTGGCCTTCCCCCTGTGACTTGCTACCCTGCTAACAGGCCTACGAAACAAACCATCAGCCTCCTTAGCCCACTTACTGCCAGAGGGCACCCCAACACCCCTGATCCCCGCACTAATCCTGATCGAGACAACTAGCCTACTGATCCGGCCCTTGGCCCTAGGAGTCCGCCTCACGGCAAACCTCACAGCCGGGCACCTACTTATTCAGCTCATCTCCACAGCCTCCATCGCACTCATGCCCATCCTCCCCGCAGTATCAATCCTAACAATAGCCATCCTACTACTCCTCACCATCCTAGAAGTAGCAGTGGCCATAATCCAGGCCTACGTTTTCGTCCTTCTCCTGAGCCTGTACTTACAAGAAAACATCTAATGGCACACCAAGCACACTCCTACCACATAGTTGACCCCAGCCCCTGACCAATCTTTGGGGCTGCCGCCGCCTTACTCACAACCTCAGGACTAGTCATATGATTTCACTACAACTCATCCATCCTACTAGCTACCGGCCTCTTATCAATGCTCCTGGTAATGCTCCAATGATGGCGAGACATTGTCCGAGAAAGCACCTTCCAAGGCCACCACACGCCTACAGTCCAAAAAGGCCTACGATACGGCATAATCCTCTTCATCACGTCTGAGGCATTCTTCTTCCTGGGGTTCTTCTGAGCATTCTTCCACTCAAGCCTAGTACCAACCCCCGAACTAGGCGGCCAATGACCCCCAGCAGGTATCAAACCACTCAATCCCATAGAAGTCCCACTACTAAACACAGCCATCCTCCTAGCTTCAGGCGTAACCGTCACATGAGCCCACCACAGCATTACAGAGGGAAACCGGAAACACGCCATCCACGCCCTAACATTAACAATCCTCCTGGGATTCTACTTCACCGCCCTTCAAGCAATAGAGTACCATGAAGCCCCATTCTCAATTGCCGACAGCGTCTACGGCTCCACCTTCTTTGTTGCCACTGGATTCCACGGACTCCACGTGATCATTGGGTCCACCTTCCTAACCGTCTGCCTCCTCCGACTAATCAAGTTCCACTTCACATCAGACCACCACTTCGGATTTGAAGCCGCAGCCTGATACTGACACTTCGTAGACGTTATCTGACTATTCCTCTACATAACCATCTACTGATGAGGATCTTGCTCTTCTAGTATATTAATTACAATTGACTTCCAATCTCTAAAATCTGGTGCAAACCCAGAGAAGAGCAATGAACATACTCACATTCATATTCTCCCTATCGCTAACCCTGAGCGCCATCCTAACCGCACTAAACTTCTGACTCGCCCAAATAACTCCCGACTCAGAAAAACTCTCACCATACGAATGCGGGTTTGACCCCCTCGGATCTGCACGCCTGCCATTCTCGATCCGATTCTTCCTCAGTAGCCATCCTGTTCCTCCTGTTCGACCTAGAAATCGCCCTCCTACTCCCCCTGCCGTGGGCAATTCAACTACAGTCACCCCTAATGACCCTTGCCTGAACCGCAGCTATTCTATTTCTCCTGACCCTAGGGCTAGCCTACGAATGAGCCCAGGGGGGCCTGGAATGGGCAGAATAACAGAAAGTTAGTCTAGCCAGAAGACAGCTGGTTTCGGCCCAGCAGACTACAGCCAACCCTGTAACTTTCTTATGTCGCCCCTGCACCTGAGCTTCTACTCAGCCTTCATTCTTAGCGGACTAGGGCTGGCCTTCCACCGAACCCACCTAGTATCCGCCCTACTATGCCTTGAAAGCATGATACTCTCAATATTCGTAGGCCTGACAATATGATCTATCGAGAGCCAAACCCCCTCATTCGCCACGGTACCAATCATCATGCTCACCTTCTCAGCATGCGAAGCAGGCACCGGCCTAGCCATCCTAGTAGCCTCCACCCGCACCCACGGCTCCGACCACCTGCACAACCTAAACTTACTACAATGCTAAAAATTATCCTACCAACAATTATACTACTCCCAACAGCCCTACTATCCCCGCCAAAATTTCTATGAACTAATACTACTATGTATAGCCTGCTAATCGCCGCTCTCAGCCTCCAATGGCTAATCCCAACCTACTACCCCTACAAATTCCTGTCCAATTGAACAGGAATCGACCAGATCTCCTCCCCCCTCCTAGTATTATCCTGCTGACTCCTTCCGCTCATAATCATAGCAAGCCAGAACCACCTCCAAGAAGAGCCCCTGCCACGAAAGCGAACCTTCATTTCAACCCTAATTATAGTCCAACCGTTCATCCTCCTAGCCTTCTCCGCCACAGAACTAGCACTATTTTATATTGCATTCGAGGCCACACTTATCCCGACCTTGATCCTAATCACACGGTGAGGAAGCCAGCCTGAACGCCTCAGCGCCGGCACCTACCTACTATTTTATACACTAGTAAGCTCACTGCCCCTTTTAATTACAATCATACACCTGTACGTAAAGATCGGCACCCTACACCTGCCAACCCTAGAGCTAACCCACCCAACCCTATCCACCTCATGAACAAGTATTCTATCAGGACTAGCGCTGCTCATAGCATTCATAGTAAAAGCCCCCCTATATGGCCTACATCTTTGACTGCCAAAAGCCCACGTAGAAGCCCCCATCGCAGGCTCAATACTCCTCGCCGCCCTTCTGCTAAAACTAGGGGGCTACGGGATCATACGAGTCACCCTACTAATAGGGCCGCTATCCAACCTCCTCCACTACCCCTTCCTAACCCTGGCCCTGTGAGGTGCCCTAATAACCAGCTCAATCTGCCTCCGACAGACAGACCTAAAATCACTAATCGCCTACTCATCCGTCAGCCACATAGGGCTAGTCATCGCCGCAGGAATAATCCAAACTCACTGATCATTCTCAGGGGCAATAATCCTAATAATCTCCCACGGACTAACCTCCTCCATACTATTCTGCCTGGCCAACACAAACTACGAACGCACACACAGCCGGATCCTCCTACTCACACGAGGCCTCCAACCCCTACTACCCCTCATAGCTACCTGATGACTATTGGCCAACTTAACAAACATGGCCCTTCCCCCAACAACAAACCTTATGGCGGAACTAACCATCATAATCACCTTATTTAACTGATCCGCCCTCACAATCATCCTAACGGGAATTGCCACCCTACTAACCGCATCATACACCCTATTCATGCTACTAATCACCCAACGAGGCTCAATTCCCTCCCACATCACATCTATCCAAAACTCAACTACACGAGAGCACCTGCTCATAACACTCCACATTATCCCCATGTTCCTCTTGATCCTCAAGCCCGAACTAATCTCTGGAGCCCCCTTATGCAAGCATAGTTTAAACCAAACATTAGGCTGTGACCCTAAAAATAGAAGTTCGAACCTTCTTGCCTGCCGAGGGGAGGTTAAACCAACAAGAACTGCTAATTCTTGCATCTGGGCTTTAAACCCCAGCCCCCTTACTTTTAAAGGATAACAGTAATCCACTGGTCTTAGGAGCCATCTATCTTGGTGCAACTCCAAGTAAAAGTAGTGAATACGACCCTACTCATTAACTCCCTCACACTCCTCACACTAACCATCCTCCTAACTCCAATCATCCTCCCGCTTCTCTTTAAGAACTTTAAAAACACCCCCCTCACTATTACTCGCACCGTAAAAGCTGCATTTCTAACAAGCCTGGCCCCAACAACCGCATTTATCTACTCGGGACTAGAGTCCATTACCTGCCACTGAGAGTGAAAATTTATTATAAACTTCAAAATTCCTCTAAGCCTGAAAATAGACCAGTATTCAATAACATTCCTCCCCATTGCCCTATTTGTGACATGATCCATCCTACAATTCGCCATATGGTACATGGCCTCCGAACCGTATGTAACAAAATTTTTCACCTACCTGCTGACATTCCTAATTGCTATGCTACTACTAACAACCGCAAACAACATGTTCCTCCTATTCATCGGCTGGGAGGGCGTAGGAATCATATCCTTCCTCCTTATCGGCTGATGGCAAGGCCGAGCAGAGGCCAACACTGCCGCCCTACAGGCCGTAATCTACAACCGGATTGGAGACATCGGCCTGATCCTGAGCATAGCATGGCTGGCATCAACCTTCAACACCTGAGAGATTCAACAAGCCGTACATCCCCACCAAACCCCCATCCTCCCCCTCCTAGGACTAATCCTCGCAGCCGCAGGAAAATCCGCGCAATTTGGGCTACATCCATGACTACCCGCAGCCATGGAAGGCCCCACCCCCGTGTCAGCCCTATTACACTCCAGCACCATAGTAGTAGCCGGAATCTTCCTACTCATCCGTATACACCCACTACTAGCCTCCAACCAAACAGCCCTAACTGCATGCCTATGCCTAGGCGCCCTATCGACCCTATTCGCCGCCACATGCGCCCTAACCCAAAACGACATTAAAAAAATCATCGCCTTCTCAACATCCAGCCAACTCGGGCTAATAATAGTCGCCATCGGGCTAAACCTCCCCCAACTAGCGTTCTTACACATCTCAACCCACGCCTTCTTTAAAGCCATACTATTCCTATGCTCCGGGTCCATTATCCACAGCCTAAATGGGGAGCAGGACATCCGAAAAATAGGCGGCCTGCAAAAAATACTCCCAGTCACTACCTCCTGCTTAACCATCGGCAACCTGGCACTCATAGGAACCCCATTTTTAGCCGGGTTCTACTCGAAAGACCTCATCATCGAAAGCCTAAATACATCCTACTTAAATACTTGGGCCCTATCATTAACCCTTCTAGCCACAGCATTCACTGCAACCTACAGCATCCGCATAACCCTCCTAGTCCAAGCCGGGCAAACCCGTATCCCCCCAATTACACCAATAAACGAAAACAATCCACTAATCACTGCCCCCCTAACTCGCCTTGCCCTGGGCAGCATTATGGCAGGAATGCTAATCACCTCCTTCATCACACCAGCGAAAACACCCCCAATAACCATACCCCTAATTACCAAAACCGCTGCTATCCTAGTAACAATCCTGGGGGTTGTCCTAGCCCTAGAACTCTCGAACATAACACACACCCTCACCCACCCCAAACCAAACCACCTCGTAAACTTCTCCTCCCTACTGGGCTACTTCAACCCTCTAGTCCACCGATTCTGCTCCAAGACCCTGCTAGAAAAAGGGCAAAACATCGCCCTACACCTAATCGACCTCTCCTGGCTCAAAAAAATAGGGCCAGAAGGCCTCGCCGAGCTACAGGTGGCCGCAAGCAAAGCCGCAACCCTAGCGCACACCGGACTCATCAAAACCTACTTGGGATCCTTCGCCCTATCTATCCTAGTAATAATCCTAACCACACAGACCTTCTAATGGCCCCAAACATCCGCAAATCCCACCCTCTGCTAAAAATAATTAACAACTCCCTAATTGACCTCCCTGCTCCTTCTAATATCTCCGCTTGATGAAACTTTGGGTCTCTGCTCGCCATCTGCCTGGCCACACAAATCCTAACAGGCCTTCTGCTGGCTATGCACTACACCGCAGACACATCCCTTGCCTTCTCCTCAGTAGCCAACACGTGCCGAAATGTCCAATACGGCTGACTCATCCGCAACCTCCACGCCAATGGCGCCTCATTCTTCTTCATTTGCATCTACCTACATATCGGACGAGGCTTCTACTACGGCTCCTACCTGTATAAAGAAACCTGAAATACAGGAGTAATCCTCCTGCTCACTCTCATAGCAACCGCTTTTGTAGGCTATGTCCTGCCATGAGGACAAATATCATTCTGAGGAGCCACCGTAATTACCAACCTGTTTTCAGCCCTCCCATACATCGGACAAACCCTGGTAGAATGGGCCTGAGGGGGATTCTCAGTGGACAACCCAACCCTGACCCGATTCTTCGCCATTCACTTCCTCCTGCCCTTTTTAATCGCAGGGATCACCCTAGTTCACCTAACCTTCCTGCACGAATCAGGCTCAAACAACCCCCTGGGTATTGTATCAGACTGTGACAAAATCCCATTCCACCCATACTTCTCCTTCAAAGACATCCTAGGATTTATCCTTATACTCACTCCCCTCATAGCACTGGCCCTATTTTCACCAAACCTCTTAGGAGACCCAGAAAACTTCACCCCCGCAAACCCACTAGTAACCCCACCACACATCAAACCAGAGTGATACTTCCTATTTGCCTACGCCATCCTACGATCGATCCCAAACAAACTGGGAGGCGTCCTAGCTCTAGCCGCCTCTGTGCTAATCCTATTCCTAATCCCCTTCCTTCACAAGTCAAAACAACGAACAATGACATTTCGGCCGCTCTCCCAGCTCCTATTCTGAACATTAGTGGCCAACCTCCTCGTCCTAACATGAGTGGGAAGCCAACCCGTCGAACACCCATTCATCATCATCGGGCAACTAGCATCAATTACCTACTTCACCATCCTCCTATTCCTCTTCCCCGCTGTAAGCGCCCTAGAGAACAAAATGCTTAACTGCTAAATACTCTAATAGTTTATGCAAAACATTGGTCTTGTAAACCAAAGACTGAAGACTAACCGCTTCTTAGAGTATCCCGGGCCTCAGAAAAAAAGGACTTAAACCTTTATCTCCAGCTCCCAAAGCTGGTATTTTACACTAAACTATTCTCTGACCCTGACCCCTAAACTGCCCGAATAGCCCCCCGAGACAACCCCCGCACAAGCTCCAACACAACAAATAAAGTCAACAACAGCCCTCAACCTGCAACCAAGAACATCCCAACCCCCCGCGAATAGAGCATAGCCACCCCACTAAAATCCAGCCGTACAGTAAACATCCCAACACTATCAACAGTCACAACCCCAAGCCCCCAAGACCCAACAAACCCCCCCAACACTAACCCCCCTAAAACCACTGCCACAAGCGCCGCCGCACGCCCTACTACACGTCAATCCCCCCAAGCTTCAGGAAAAGGCTCCGCGGCCAGGGCCACGGAATAAACAAATACTACCAACATACCCCCCAAATACACCATAAACAGCACCAGAGCTACGAACGAAACCCCAAGACTCAATAGTCACCCACATCCAGCCACAGATGCTAGAACCAAGCCAACTACCCCATAATACGGCGAAGGGTTCGACGCTACACCTAAAACTCCCACAACAAAGCAGACCCCTAGAAAAAATACAAAGTAAGTCATCATTCCTGCTCGGCCACTACCCGAGACCTACGGCTCGAAAAGCCGTTATTGTCATTTTCAACTACAGGAACAGCTAAGATGGCCTAATAATGCTCTCAGGACCCCCCCCCTTCCCCCCCCCGGGATTGCCGGGGTTATTTGGTTATGCATATCGTGCATACATTTATATTCCCCATATATTAACCTATGGTCCCGGTAATAAACACTATTAACCAACTATCCTACATGCACGGACTAAGCCCATCATATGTAAACGGACATACCTCGCTTAACGGACTCTCCCTCCAACCCAACCCAGGATGAATGCTCTAAGACCTAACTCTCTAACACCACATAACTGCTCTCCGGCCAAAACAAGACCCCATAGGATGAATGCTCAATGGACATACCTTACTAACCTCTAGGCTCCTCCCCATTACTCATGAAGCTGCGTACCAGATGGATTTATTAGTCGTACACCTCACGTGAAATCAGCAATCCTTGCACATAATGTCCGATGTGACTAGCTTCAGGCCCATACGTTCCCCCTAAACCCCTCGCCCTCCTCACATTTTTGCGCCTCTGGTTCCTCGGTCAGGGCCATCAATTGGGTTCACTCACCTCTTCCTTGCCTTTCAAAGTGGCATCTGTGGAATACTTCCACCATCTCAATGCGTAATCGCGGCATCTTCCAGCTTTTTGGCGCCTCTGGTTCCTCTTATTTTTTCCGGGGTTACCTCACAGCTGGCCCTTCCCAGTGACTTCGGGGGTCCCACAATCTAAGCCTGGACACACCTGCGTTATCGTCCTATCCTATATCTCAAGGGTTACTCGATGAGACGGTTGGCGTATATGGGGAATCACCTTGACACTGATGCACTTTGACCACATTCAGTTAATGCTCTCCTCCGCAGCTCTATATAATAGGGCTATCTAGTGAATGCTCGATGGACATACCTTAAAAACAAAACCACCCCCCCACACAACCCCACGATATATATACACACAACATGAATAACATAACAACATAACCTAAATTTATTAGAGAAACTCCAGCACTAAAGACGATCCAAATTTGATGACAATCATTACTTTGACCTAACAAACATTACCCGATTAGCCAGCCACCTGCCCC